CTTTAGGTATTTTTTAAACTGATTCCATTTTGAAATAAAATATCATGTCATGTCGATTGTGTATCTAGGGATTAGTCGTTTCAAAATGAATTATCCCTAGATACATCTATTCTATTTTAAGTCTCTTCTGAATATATGTATTTGTTCTAAAGATTTAAATCACATATTTTCACCTTTATTATATTAAAATAAATATATATATATATATGAAAAAATCCTATCCCAACAGATTTCAAATTGATGCAAAATGTTTTTATATTTCTAAAATGTCCAATATATATTTTACATCTTCTATCCGCAAATGTTCAATTTGCAGAAGGTCTTCTTGATTATTATTCAAAAGTTCTAATAATGTATGAATATTGGATCTTTTGAGACAATTATAGATCCTGGGAGGCAATTCGAATTGGTCAATAAAAATAGATTTCAATGCTATTTCTTTTTTATTTTTCCTTAGTTTAGTCTTAGCCAATATATCATGAAAAGTAAAAAGGGGCAAAGTAACTTTTTGTTGATTGTTTTCGTTATCTTCTTCTGCATGTAAAAAGGGAAGAAATAAATCAATCAAATTCCGAGAGGCTTCATAAAGCGCTTCCTTAGGAGTTAAACTTCCATTTGTCCATATTTCGAGAAAGAGTATCTCTTGTTTTTCATTCCCATTCACATAAGAATGAATACTATGATTTACATTTCGAACAGGCATGAATACAGCATCTATAGGATAACATCCATCTTGAAAGTTTTTTAGTGTTTTTATACGATACCCACGATTCCTCTCGATTTCTAATCCAATACAAAAATGAATAGGTTTCATTACGTTGGCTATATGTTGTGTATTATCAACGATTTCCACAGAGGGTGGTAAAATGATGTCTTGAGCGGTTACATATCCAGGGCCTTTGAAACAAATAGACGCGTCCCGAGTTCCATACAGATTACTTCTCAATACAATATCTTTCAAATTCATTAGAATTTCATGTACTGATTCTTGAATACCTACTATGGTAGAATATTCATGTGGTATTTTCTCTGATTTTAAACATGTGATACAAGTTCCCTCTATTTCTCCGAGTAAAACTCTTCGCATTGCAATGCCTATTGTATCGGCTTGACCTTTCATAAGTGGAGACAGAATAAAGCGTCCATAATAAAGACGTTTACTGTCTATTCTTGATTCAACACACTTCCATTGTAGTGTCCGAGTAGATACTCTTATTTTCTCTCGAACCATAGTAATATATTATTTTGATCAAATCCTTGACTTGTTTATTTCTCTTGAAATCTTTTCAATGTTCTCTTGAAATCTTTTCAATGTTTATTTTTAGTTTTACACACGTCTTTTTTTAGGAGATCTACATCCATTATGTGGCATAGGTGTTACATCTCGTATAAAATTTAATAGTATACCACTTCTACGAATAGCCCTTAATGCCGCATCTCTTCCGAGACCGGGACCTTTTATCATGACTTCTGCCCGTTGCATGCCCTGATCCGTTACTGTTCGAATAGCACTTCCTGCTGCGGTTTGAGCGGCAAAAGGCGTCCCCCTTCGTGTACCCTTGAATCCACAAGTACCGGCGGAGGACCAGGAAATCACCCGACCTCGTACATCTGTAACAGTCACAATAGTATTGTTGAAACTAGCTTGAACATGAATAACTCCCTTTGGTATTTTACGAGTATGCTTACGCGAACCAATACGTCCATTTTTACGCGAACCCTTTTTAGGTATAGGTTTTGCCATATTTAATTATTTCAATTTAATTCTTTCATAAAAATAAATCCAAGATATATGGTATGGATATATCCATTTCATGTAAAAAAAAAATATTCTTTTTTAGTTTCTAACTAGAATTAATATTCTATTTTTCTATATTAATTGTATTCGATTTCGATTAATATAAAATACAAAATAAAATTTTTGAAATATTTTATTTCAAAAATTGAAATATCAACAATATTTCTTATAATAACTCGATAATTAATATATATAATTAATATATAATAATATAGAATATAAAATAATATAATAATTTATAATATATATATATAATAATATAAAAATAAAAAATATAAATTTCTATATTATATTTTTTATTTTTATAAAGTCCCTGTTTGTGAAAATATTATCCTTGTCTTTGTTTATGTCTTGGATTAGGACAAATTACTATAATTCGCCCCCGTCTTCGAATCAATCGACATTTTTCACAAATTTTACGAACGGAGGCCCTTATTTTCATATTTGCCATTCCTTAATAAGTTAATCCCAAATTAAATTATTGGAAGAAAATAAGGTTTCCTTAAATTTCGAACTTCTAATTGTAGCCTTCCTCACTAAAATAATGTTGAAGTTCAAAAACGCCCTAATTAAATGACTTCTTTTTTTCTTTCCCAATTGTATACCTATAAAAAGTACATTGAATTTTTTCGGAAACATAGCCTATAATCAAAATCCAATTTGCATTTATTATATAAGGGAACCTGAAACAGACCTTTGGGAAGTTATTCATTTAGTAATGAAATCTTCATGAGTTCCCCTTTTTTCCAATTCCAGTTAAACCTCCTTCTCGCATTCACTATTATATATTATTATATAAGGGGTGAAATAATATTAAAAACTTGCGTTTTTTTTATCTTTTTTACAAAAATGGATAGAAGTTTCTCATAGAATTCGGATGTTAGAAAGATTACCATATATAACATAAAACTTCTCCACCGATTCTCTCTACTCGAGCCTCTCGATCTGTCATTATACCTCTAGAAGTTGAAAGAATTACAATTCCCATGCCCCCTAAAATTCGAGGGATTCTTTGATAATTAGAATATATTCGTAGACCGGGTGTACTGATCCGTTTTAAATTTAAAAAACTTTTATATGATCCTTTTCTATTTCTTCTATACCGGAGAGTTAAAACTAAAAAATATTTGCCGTTTTCTCTATGTTTTCTGACGTTTTCAACAAAACCCTCTCGTAAAAGTATTTTTACAGTGTTTTCTGTGATGTTAGTAAATGGTATTTGAACCATTCCTTTTTTATTCATGTCAGCATTTCGTATATAGGTTATTATGTCAGCGATGGTGTCCTTACCCATGGTAAACGAAAATGATTCTTGCCCCTTCCTTTCTATATAATCAACATGCTCCTTTATTCTATTATTTCTCTTATTATTCTTTTTTTTATTTTCGATTTCTATCTATATCTATCTCTTAGATATATATCTAATAATTGCTACTTCTGATACTTATAATAATTACTACAAAAAGGGATATATGTGAGATAAAATACATTAATTAATCCATTTTATTCACAGAATAATTTATTCATTTCACGGTTTCGTCTTATAATACCTCGGGTGCTAATGAAACTATTTTAGTGAAATTTAATTGTCTCAATTCCCGGGCGATTGCACAAAAGATTCGAGTTCCTTTTGGATTTCCTTCTTGATCAATGACAACTGCAGCATTATCATCATACTGAATTATTATACCGTTGCTACGTTTGAGTTCTTTACAAGTACGTACAATTACAGCTCTGATCACTTCTGATCTTTCTAAGTTCGTATTTGGTACTGCTTCTTTTATTACAGCAACAACAATGTCACCAATATAAGCATATCGTCGATTACTTGCTCCTAGGATTCGAATACACATCAGTTCGCGTGCTCCGCTGTTATCAGCTACATTCAAATGAGTTTGAGGTTGAATCATATCATTTTTTTGTTCTTTCAGTACAAAGATTGAAGTAAAAATATTATGTGTTCAAAAAAAGTAATCTACATTTTCATTTTTTTGTTTTCATCCTAAAGACCTCTTTCCTTTGGTTCTAATTTATTATCCTGAAATAATGAATTGAGTTCGTATAGGCATCTTGGATGATGCTATTGAAATAGCCTTTCTCGCTATATTTTCTGGGACCCCGCCCATTTCATAAAGTATTTTCCCTGGTTTAACGACAGCTACCCAATATTCGGGAGATCCTTTTCCCGAACCCATACGTGTTTCAGTAGGTCTTACTGTAACTGGTTTGTCTGGAAATATGCGTACCCATATTTGTCCACCTCGGCGAACATTTCGTGACATTGCCCGTCGTCCCGCTTCTATTTGTCTAGATGTTATCCAGGCGGGCTCAAGTGCCTGAAGAGCATATCTTCCGAAGCAAATATGATTACCTCGATAGGATATTCCTTTCATTCTTCCTCTATGTTGTTTACGAAATCTGGTTCTTTGGGGGTTATAATTGATGGTTGTTTCTCAATTCCATCTCTATTACAGAACCGTACATGAGATTTTCACCTCATACGGCTCCTCGCGAATGAAGCAATTCAATATATATATCGATTAAATCGATAAAATATGTACTAATATTCATATGTTTAATGAATAATTGAATCGTGGGATTTTTTGAGATTTCATAGAATCTATTTGTCTATTCAATATTTTTATATCTTGTTTTGATATACAACTCAATATGTATTCTTATAAATTAAATAAACAATTTTTTTTATCTGTATATGTATATAATTTAACTAGAGAATGTTGTTTTGTTATATTATAAGGTTCTAATGAATCTTTATTTTTCTTTTTTTTTATTTTTGCTAATCCAATAAAAAAAAAAATTCAATAAAATCCAAGTTATCGAAAATAAAAATTATCGCGGGCGAATATTTACTCTTTTATTATCAAATTCAGATATAATGTAGGGCACAACTCCTAAAAAAATGGATTGCTTTTTGGTTTCGTCCGCCATCCCACCTAATCAATTTTTAAGATTTGTTTTTCATAAAATCTTAAGTATTTGCAGGTTTCGTCGTTCCCATCGCTTCTCGATTAATGGTTAGGTCCGAATTCTACAATGGAGCCTCTCTCATATCTAATAATTAATAATATTTTTTTAGAATATTTATTTGTTTTTTCTTGAATCAATGTTCTCAGTTTTTTTTTTGATTCAGAGCTCTTAATTTGTTTATGTTACGAATATATTCATAAATATATGAATATAT